AAATTGTAAAAAGTGAAGTACGAGAATTTCGTGAAAATTACATATGAACATGATATCCTGATAAGATCATATCTGTGTACCAATTTCAATTATCGGGTTTACATAGACCTATAACAGCTCTTATAATTAAAAAGAGTATAGCTTTATTTTTTTTTAAACTCCATATCAATTTCAGTTTGCTTATATCATTAAGTAAACAAACTGAAAATACAGTTTTAGATTGAAATTCAATAGTCGTTCATGAATTTCAAATCAATAGTTAACGGTTCAAATTTGTGCTCGCTTTTAAAGTAAAATTTCTTTTAGGAAAGGGATTAAAGAAAATGGGATCCAAAATACAAGAAAAAACACAAGGGGGAATTTTGTCACCTACTTTATATCGTTTTGGCGGCATGGCCGAGCGGTAAGGCGGGGGACTGCAAATCCTTTTTCCCCAGTTCAAATCCGGGTGTCGCCTCATAAACAAAAAAACCTTTTCTGTTTTGATAACTTGCTATGCTTTTTCCAGCCGCAGCACGCGGAGGAAAAAGACTCTGGATACTTCTTTGTTTGATTCTAAGTATGTAAGATTTATAGCAAAAGCAAATAAAAAAAGAGGGATATTACATATATAATGATCTATTTTGATTCTAGAATATAGTTTTTTTACTTAATGAAAAGACACAAAAGTAAAGAATGGGTCTTATTATTTTGACATGCTATTAACATTCCTTTGTTACTTCTGCTACTTCAGAACTTTAAAGGCTGTTTATGCGTATTTTGCTTGTGCTTCATGTTTTCCGATTATACTATAAAACTTATAATTATAAAAAAACCGTTCTAATTGTATTTGGATTCTTTCATCAATGGTGTTGGATCAGAATCCCCGTTTGACTATGCGATAGAAATTCTACTATTATTAGTGAACAATAATTGAATAATTATTTCATAGAGATCGAGGACAAAAGTCACATGGATATAGTAAGTCTCGCTTGGGCTGCTTTAATGGGAGTCTTTACATTTTCCCTTTCGCTCGTAGTATGGGGAAGAAGTGGACTCTAGAAGTACCAATAATTTAGTTTAGGAATCAAATTTTTTTATACATCGTTCTGTTCTCCAAAAACTTTATTTTAAATAGATTCGGAAGAGTAAAAACAGTCTTTAGGTTTTTTTTTAATCAACTCAAATAGAAATTGATATATATATAGTATCGATTAATAGATATTGATAGATATTAAACTAACCCTTCATACAACAAAATCAATAACAATACTAGATAGTCTGGTATATGGTAGAAAAAATTTTTTCTACCATATACCAGACTATCTAGTATTTCATAGAATAAATACTGATGAATATAGGTTGATAATTTAAGCGAAATTTGAACCTTTTTCTTTTATTTCTTCGCTCCAATCTTTGATAAGAACTAAAAAGTCACAAGTTTAATTAAATTTAATTACTTTGACTTACTGTTTTTACGTATATTATAAGTAAAAAAGCAGTAGGGACTAGAATGAACAGTGCAGTAGCAATAAATGCGAGAATATTTACTTCCATAATTTTTTATTTCATTTTTATTTTATTTGAAATAACTCGGGATTTAATCCCATAGAGATGATAAATCTTTTGGCGATAAATTCAATGGGATGAATATGAATTACACTCGATGTAATCGAATCGGATCAATATCATGAATAAGAATATCTGACAAATCGATTCATCGTCAAGAATTGCACAGAAAGATCGTTTATCCATACGTAATTCTATCGTAAATTTATGAGACAATCAAAAACACCTTTAAATTTCTTTTCTATACAGTAGTACTTAACTTGTACAATCATTTGATGACGTATCATCAAAGCGCCCTACCATTGGTTGTAAACAAAAAAAAAAATGAAAAGAATTCTTGTTGGAAATGAACTTATACTATTTGTTTGTATCCTCTTTCAAAGAAAAAAGAAAGGATGAATTGCTGTATTTTTTTTTTAGTGGATTTGGAGCCATCGGGACTGACGGGGCTCGAACCCGTAGCTTCCGCCTTGACAGGGCGGTGCTCTGACCAATTGAACTACAATCCCAAGTAAATAAGCGAATAAAATGGACAATAGACATATTCGTATGATTTCACTCAAATCATTTCGATATGGAATGGATATGTTCTTTAGCAAGAGGGGCATGGATTACTAATAATCTTTTGATTATTTCCAAATCAATTGCATAGTTAATCTTTCAAATAAAAAGTTATTTTTTTATTTCCTCTTTTCCTTAGCCTTTCTACAACTTGTCAGAAAAAATAAATAGCGGTAAAGATAAGATATCGCACTAATTGAGTATTTTTGAAGAACAATACGTGGGTTATATCATTTGATGGTGGATCAATTATTGGGCCGAGCTGGATTTGAACCAGCGTAGACATATTGCCAACGAATTTACAGTCCGTCCCCATTAACCACTCGGGCATCGACCCGGGAAAAATCAATCCAGGCTATAATCCATAATCAACTTCCGTTCGTAGTACCCT